GTAGATATAGGTCTTTTGAGAATACGCCTCAACGACCAATGGTTAACGGTGGCTCTGATGGGTGGTTTCGCTAGAATAGGCAATAATGAGATCACCATTTTAGGAAATGATGCGGAGATGAGTACTGACATTGATCCGCAAGAAGCTCAGCAAGCTCTTGAAATAGCTGAAGCTAAGTTGAGTAGAGCTGAGGGTAAGAGACAAGCAATTGAAGCGAATCTAGCTCTCAGACGAGCTAGGACACGAGTAGAGGCTGTAAATGCTATTTCCTCCTAGTCAAGTCAATACATCAAAATAATCAAAAGAAGTTCTTTAGAACTGTATTATTATACACCACATTTTGATTCTGCCAATTGAACAAATCAAGTCTAATCTGATATAACGAAAAAAAAAAAGAAAATGGGTAGAAAAACTTATTAGATATCACTCAATTGACTTCGGTATCTAATAAGTTCTACCTACTATTGGATTTGAACCAATGACTCCCGCCGTATGAAAGCAATACTCTAACCACTGAGTTAAGTAGGTTATTTATCACCAAAAAAAGGACCCATCACTTATAGGATTATAAGTGGAATATCATTTCTAAGCAATACCAATCTGTTAACAGTAGACGGATCAGAGAGCTATCATGTGGGATTATGGAATATCCATCTTGACAAGAAATTATCCATATGTTAATATATCTATGACAAGGGCTATAGCTCAGTTAGGTAGAGCACCTCGTTTACACGTGCGCTAATGCTTTTCAGGGGAGCCCATTATGCAATAAACATAATTGATCTTATTGACAAATCGATGTCTTACTCCATAGATTCGAGGGAACAAGAGAACAATAGCCTGACAAATATTGGGTTCGGTCCGATTCAGGTGCGAATTCAGGTGCCAAATCAAATAGAACCCGCCATTGATTTGATAGTTGATAAGGTAAATACCCAGTCCATTCAATGCTAGGCATAATGAGTATAAGGGCCTCAAAATAACCTTTTTTCGTCCTATGAACTTTAAGGTGTATGAAGTCTCATATTCGACTCTTGCAGCGTAGCGATAGAGACTCCATCTAACTTAGTTTGATCTAGGCCGAAGGCAGACCTAAGTCAAGGTAACCCTTCTTTGAAACACTTTGGTATTGCTCCTAGATCAGAATACAAATGATGAATCAGAGCACATGGAACCATCTCATTATTTTCCTGTAAAGAAAAATATGGTGGACTAACTGATCTTTACATCAGTTTATGAAAGAGCCCAATGCAACAAAATGCATGTTGGGTCTTTGAAACAGTTCGAATCATTTCGATAATAATCAGTTTGATCTGTTTTACCGAGAAGGTCTACGGTTCGAGTCCGTATAGCCCTAATACATTCTATTTTAGTTTAGTATAGTTTTCATTTCCTCATTAGTACTTGTTTATAGACTGGCCGGTTGGTTGGTCCAAAAGTATTACCGCACGTTCATGTAAATACATAGGGACAGGAAAATAAAAACAATAAAAAACAATAATTCATTCCAATAGATCTAATCAGTATTTGTAAAATCTCGGATAAAATACTCATCTTCCTTCATTAATCTTCGTGGATGGATTACATATGACCTTTTTCCTCTTTTCCTGTCCATGATTAAAGAGTTAGTGATATATTTTTGCGTTGGTATATCGAATCCGGTCAATTTATGAAGTGAGAATCATGACATGATTCTGTCTAAAAACTTCAACAGTCACATAGATCTAGGACCTATTCTTTTCTTGTATTTGTTTTGTGTGTGGAGTCGCCTGACTAATCGCTTTTTGACAGAACAACAACCCCAATTGATTGATTCAGAGATAATGCAGAGATAATGAATTGGTCCTAAATGTATCAATTTCCTTCTTCTATATTCTATGAGTTGAGTTGGTTTTGGGATTTGGTCTATCAAATCATTCGATAATGTCTAATTCTTTCTATTAGAAGTATCTTTCTTATGTAGATTAGATAATTTACGATTCCATCTATTATACCACTCTGTGGTATCTTTCATTGTGTAATGTGGGTTTGCTGTAAAACAAACCTTTTTCTTGTAGTGAAATCCAACCCATCGGGTGGTCTTACTATTACTAAGTGTTATTGCCGTAACAAAACAAACAAGTATTTTGGTTCATTCCAAATCGCGATCTTTCTTTAGTACTCGAGATTGGTCTGAAATGGAATGACTCTTTTTTTTTTTTCATTCTAACTCTAATGAAATAACTCGATTCTTTTTATTTTATTTCTGAGAGGGTCAGTCGGTATAGTACAAGAAAAAAGTTTCGAATTTTTTTTGTATAGAAAGATATGAGTTGTTATATGTAAACTCGCAACTCAACGGATTGAATCAAATCAATTAAGGAAAATGAAATGAAATCCAGGATAAGGAAAGGAGAAAAAAATATAATCGTTCGGTGCTTTAGATTATGTTTATGTAATGTAATGTATTCGTATGAAATCAATAGAAGCAGTGATCCTATACACAGATATTAATGAAAAA